CTCTTGTATCCTTAAACCGTCACCCATTAATACAACACCAACATTATTTGATTCCAAATTCAGAGCAATGCCTATTGTACCCTCTTCAAATTCTACTAATTCACCCGCCATTACTTCATCAAGACCATAAATACGAGCGATGCCGTCGCCTACTTGAAGTACGGTACCTATATTTACAATCTTGACTGCTCTATTATATTGCTCAATACGTTCACGGATAATATTACTAATTTCGTCGGCTCTAATTGTTACCATGAGTATAATTTTTTTTTTTAGTTAAAGAAAAAAAACAATGCCTACAGGAAAAGGACTAATCAGTTATTTCTGCCATCGCCTCAAACGTGTCAATATTCTCACTAATGGTACGTAAATGTAACTCCTTGTTCAAAGAACTATTCAGAGTGCCTCGAGCTCCTTTTAAAACTTGTTGGAAAACCTGTTGTCGGACTTGCTGAACCGCCCTTTGGTGGTCAAAACGAATGGTTTCATTTTTGTAATTTTCTAATTCTTCCAAAGTCTTATAAGTTGACTTAATCAAATTCAATTTTTCTCGTTCTATCTCCGAGTATCCATTCACTCGAAATTGATCTGCTTCCCTTTCGACTTTCCGTAAGCGAGCCCGGGCTTTTTCCAGCCGTTGAATGGCCCCCCCCTGCAGTTCCTCTGAATTTCGAATAGTATTCAGGATCTTCCGTTTTCGATTATCTAATAAATCACTTAATGAAAGTAGATTATCTTTCCATTCATCTCAAAACTTACATGATCCCTTCCCGAACCAAACATGAATTTTTCGATTCATTTGGCTCTCACACTCAATTACTTCAACTTTTTAAGTATGGGGGCAATTCCCATATCTTTTTTTTTTAATGTAATGAGCCTATCCTCTACCTCTCTTCTCTATTCATATTCCAAGATGTCGCGACTAATCACTAATCCAAGACCAGAATATTTTGAGGACTCTTCTGACGGAACAAAACAAAAATATTGAATTGTCAGCAAAGTTGTTTCTTTTTTTCGTCAAATCCAAAGAATTCTTTTTACTTTATATTATTTATACACAGGTCACCGATTCAGCATAAAAAGCGGTTGATTGAAATATTTCAAATATTTTGCATTCCAATAAAAGAAAAGGCTCAAAGGCTCAAATAATTTTATCGACATGAGTGTTTTATATCGAAAAAAAAACAAATTCCAATTATTCATTTTGCAAACATTTCTATTCTATATTAATATAGTAGTAGAAAGAGTACCATGCTGCGTCTGGACTTCAAACAGTTTGGTTTAGCTTTAACCATGTTAATGACCCCACACTATTGGTTTGGTTGATAGAGAATCAAAGCGGATTTACCAATGAATCACGAAATGCTATGGTTCTTAAATATGATTTGAAATTGATTCAGAAGTAATTCGCGGAATCGTGCACCTTTTTCGATCTAGTTATAATGAAAAAAAGTACAGCTGGTTGGATCCAGCCTATTCTTGAAATAAACAACTCGCACGCACTCCCTTTCCAAAAAAGATCAATACACCAAGGACTACACTTAGATTTATTGGATTTGTTGCTAAAATATCGGTATTAAACCCGAAACTCCCGGCAAATGACCAGCGAACCAAGGAAACGAAAGAATCGGTTATATTTTTCATATTATCTCCTCTTTTAGATAGACTAAAAAAAAATACGGAATTTGCATATTTATAGGATTAAACAAAGGGATTCGCAAATAAAAGCGCTAATGCTACAACCAGTCCATAAATTGTTAAAGCTTCCATAAAAGCCAGACTAAGCAATAAAGTACCTCGTATTTTTCCCTCCGCCTCGGGTTGTCTCGCGATACCTTCTACAGCTTGACCCGCAGCAGTACCTTGACCTACTCCAGGTCCAATAGAAGCAAGTCCGACGGCCAACCCAGCGGCAATAACAGAAGCGGCAGAAATCAGTGGATTCATGATAAGTTCCTCGCACTAAAATAAAGAAATAGTTAATGATACAATCGTCCAATGAAAATATGAATTATGACTTAATTATTCGATCGCTAAGATTCATCCAGTCGAAATAACTAAGAACTCGGAATTGAAGTAATAATAATATTAGTATTAAACCATAAAAGCTACTTCGATATCTCTTTTTTAGTTCCGATCCACAGGATTTTTGTGAATCCATACGACTTTTGTTCTTCCATTTCTTCTTTCCAAACTCTTTTTTTATTCTTCGTTCGTTAGTTTTCTTTATTTCATCGCTTTATTCATTCACATTCAATTCACAGGCAAAGACGAAACCGAAGAATTTCTATTGGAATCTCTATCTAAGTTCACAATAGTAGGGCGGATTAGATATATCTTTAGTTGATATATAACTATCAATATCTAATATCATATATACATGTCTTTCTTCCATAACGTAAACCAACTATTCATATCTTCATATCTTAGATTCAAGCTATTCGTATCTTAAAGTCAATCGTATTCTAGAATCATTCTTGGAACCATACACAAGAGTTGGCTTAGAGTCATTAGATCCCATATACCAAATTATGTTCCCCTCTCCCAATCAACCCATTTTTTATGAATCTCGTTTGGCAAATCATTGCATAGAAATAAACATAAGTATTTTATTCCGGTAAGGTCATTCACTTTAATTATTTAATTATTTATTAATATTTTCTTTTGGTCAATCGTTGAATTGAATAAAATCAACTGAAATGGGAATCATTCTAGAAAGCATCTTTCTTTTTCTTTTTTTTTTTAATCACACACCGTGTAAATTGTGATACTATGATACTATAAGAATTTTTATATTAAGAATTTTGATTCAAATAATGACTCCTTATATTTGAATTGAATGATAATATTCATTGGCAGGAGTATGATATAATAAAGCCAAACATGAATTTTAGGAAAAAGATCTTTTTGATCTCTTTCCTTTTTTACAATTCCCCAATATCTGAATTTTTTTTCTATGACTCTTGGTCGTATATCCCGTATTTGTCTATTTCTATTTGTATATTGATGTTTCCTACGTGGATTATCTTTAGTTACGCATACACTGCGTTATTCTAAGCTAAAAAAAAAAAAGAGACTATTTCGAAAACTAGTCAATGATGGCCCTCCATAGATTCGCCTATATAAGCCGCCGCTAAAGTTGCAAAAATAAGAGCTTGAATACCGCTTGTAAATAATCCAAGGAACATCACAGGTATAGGAACCACTAAAGGTACTAAAGAAACAAGAACAACAACTACTAATTCATCAGCTAATATATTCCCGAAAAGTCGAAAGCTAAGTGATAAAGGTTTTGTGAAATCTTCTAAAATGTTAATGGGTAAAAGAATTGGAGTCGGTTGAATGTATTTACTGAAATAACCTAATCCCTTTTTAGAAAGACCTGCATAGAAATATGCTACTGACGTGAGCAAGGCTAAAGCAACGGTAGTATTGATATCATTCGTAGGTGCAGCTAACTCCCCATGGGGTAACTGTATTATTTTCCAAGGTAAAAGAGCACCGGACCAATTCGAAACAAAAATAAATAGAAACATAGTTCCAATAAAGGGAACCCATGGACCATATTCTTCTCCAATCTGAGTTTTGCTCACGTCTCGAATAAATTCAAGGACATATTCGAAGAAATTTTGACCGGCAGTCGGAATAGTTTGTGGATTCCGAACAGCTATAAGGGCTGAACCTAATAAGATAGCAATTACAACCCAAGAAGTAATAAGTACTTGGGCATGGACTTGTAAACCTCCTATTTGCCAATAGAAATGTTGGCCTACTTCCACACCGGATATATCGTATAACCCTTTTAGTGTGTTACTGGAACATGATATAACATTCATATTGCCCTCTAACAGAAATAGAACTTTAAAAAGAATTATTTTGATTCAACCCTCTCCCTTTCGACTTGTATACTTTAATTAGAATTATCCGTTTTGAATACTCGCTAATCACACAATATCCACAGTTTTTTTTTTAATTTCTTTTCTTTTATGCGATTCAAGAAGAGTAACCGATTCCAAAAATCCATGTAGTTACCAAAAAAATTTATTTATCTTATTATTAATCAAGGATTTCGTATATAGCTAGAACGACCCTCACAAATTGCAAATACAAATTTATTAAGAATTAATCGGATTGAAGCTATAGCGTTATCGTTTGCTGGAATCGAAATATCTGCGAGATCGGGGTCACAATTTGTATCGATTAAACAAATTGTTGGAATTACAAAAGCGATACATTCTCGAAGAGCCGTATATTCTTCTTGCTGATCAACGATGATTACAATATCCGGTACCCCCGTCATATATTGAATCCCGCCCGGATACGTTTGCAAGCGTGATAATTGTCTCTTCAGGATAGCTGCATCTCTTTTTGGAAGACGGTTGAGTCTCCCCGTCTTTTGTTCCGCTCTCAAATCCCTGAACTTATGAAGTCTCGTTTCTGTAGTGGACCGATTCGTTAACATACCACCGAGCCTTTTTTTTTTTATAATATAATATAATATAATATAATGACACCGGGTTCTTATTGCAGCTCGTGCTACTAAATCCGCTGCTTTATAACAAGCTTCTGATAAAAAACGAGCAGTTCTTGTCAGATTTGTAATATGAATACCTTTATGTTTTGCTGAGATATAAGGTGACATTCTAGGATTCCATTTCCTAGTACCATGACCAAAAGGAATTCCTGCTTCCATCAGCTCTTCAAAATGGATATTCCACTATCTTCTTGCCATTTCTCCCCATACTTCCTCTTTTTTTTTTATCAAAAAAAGATTTGATAAAAAAAAGAGACGAGGTGCCCTGAAATAAATAATTGTTCCAATGGAACCTTCTCTTCTACCAGAGATTGGCCATTGATACACAATCCAGGCCATTCATTACTTTCGATTCGTTATTATCTTTCTTTTCTTACTATTAAGAAATCAAAGGATCAAAAATAGTTAAGAGAATCCGCTCCTTAGGACTCATTAAATCCTCTAAATGATTGTTCTGATGTATCATGTAAAGTCTTTGAAATGCAAAAGTCTAATAATTCTCTGTGGTGTAAGAAAATATCTATCATCCCCCCCCCCGAATAAATTCTTTTTTTTGTTTCCAAAAGAATATTGTTATGCTGCCGTGAACAGTGCACTAATGCTTTGAATCCGGTACCAACGGGTATCATCCCCCCCAGAACAACGTTCTCTTTCAGGCCTTTCAACCAGTCGATACGACCCCGGAGAGCTGCTTTTGCTAAAACCCGAGCGGTTTCTTGAAAACTTGCTTCAGATATAAAACTTTGAGTATTCAGAGATGCTCTCGTTATTCCCAATAATATAGCTCGATAACAGATCGCTTCTTCCAAAGCACGCCCCGTTCGCTCCGCTCGTAACAATCCAATAAGTTCGCCGGGTAAAAAAATATTAGACATTCCATCTTCTGAAACCAACACTTTTGATGTTATTTGACGTACAATAATTTCGATATGTCTATTATGGATTTGGACCCCCTGGGATCGATAAACCTTTTGGATCTTATTAACCAAAGAGATACGACTTTGCACTATAGTTAGCTCAGCACCAATTAAGAATCCCCAAGGAATCCCAAGAATTCTTGTTATACGCGCGTTCCAACCCTCAACTCTTTTTTCTAGGTTCATCGATATTGAATCAATCGAACGCACTTCTAACACTTGTTCTACTTTTGGAAGACCCTGCGTTATATCACCAGATCTTGATTTTTCATATATAAATGTAATTAATGTATCTCCTTCATAAAGGATTTCTCCATAATGCCCATGAACAGTTGCTCCTGGAGTAGCCAAATAAGGCTTAGCTGATCTTATTACTACAGAGCCAGCTTGAACAATTAAAACTTGACCTGATTTGAGGTGTGGTCCATTTGTGGCTATACATATATTTTCACAAATAAACTGCCCAAGACTCATTATTGTGGACATTTCCTCACAATAATTATGATGGATAAAATACCAATTCAAATTAAATGGATTCAAAACAATCTTACTGTCTGGATCAGGATTATAAATTCTCTCGTTTTCATCCATTAAATAAAATTTACGTACTTGAAAAGTCTGTTTTAAATTATCAAGTTTCAAATAGTTAGTTACCGAAATCGGATTATAAGTTATTAAATAGTAAAATGAATAAAAATTCGCAATTTGAAGGACTGTTCCTAAGGGTCCCAACGAATTCCTAATTGGAATTAGAGGATCTTTTTGAATGTGAATTGATTGCTTTATCACATTATGATATTTGATATCGTTGAATGGACCCATTCGAAAACAATTAGATGATGACAAAATTATCAAAGATTGGCATTCCTTATTTCTATTCAACAAGGTATGAATAGTTCCTTGATTTTGGCTAAGTGATTGTTGAACCCTTGCCTTGAAATAAATGGAGTAAAACGGATTTATATTGGTGCGATCTGGACCATTATCAGAGATCAATCCTGGACTTGACGGAGCATTCCTTTTTCTGATATACGAAATATGGGATTGCACTAAGTCGATTCTTAGGAAATCTCGAATCATACCATTTGTACTTACTTCAACAAAGGAAGCACAGACCTCTTCGACGGAAGAACTTTTTTTGTCTTGGTCCCAATTCAAGACTAAACAAGTTCGAACTAATTGAATACTTGTGTCAGAAATACCCCGAAAGGGTTTGCCCTTTCCATAAAGGATATAATTGACAACTCGAAGGTGCATATTATCCTTTTCCCGCAGCAGATCCTGGGGGAAGAGTGTTGCTAAATTGATACCGTTCGCTATTTCATATGTGACTACGGGTCGAACCAAAACAAAATGCTTTTTCTTGGTAGGTGTGATCCGTTGGACATAGATCCATTTTTTCAATTTTTTTGATTCCCGGGTGGATTCCTTAAGTTCTTTTTTTCCCGTTTCCGGCGGTATCAAGATGCCACTGTGTCGGGATATCTTATCCGTTTCCCCAGGAAAATGGATATCCCCAGAAAAAATTTTTAGTTCAATCTTTTTTTTTTTTTTCTCCACTCGGACCAATCCGCCCACTTGGCTTCTTCTATTTAAAGCGATTCGGGTATCTACTCCAATGATACTATTATTCCGTACCATTACGTAAGAAGATTCGGGTAAAATATGCACTTCCTCGGGAATGAAAAAAAAGCGATCAATTTTCATTTGAAATTTTGGCTTAATTTTTTTGACTCCTCGATACTCAATCAAGTCCTCTTTTTTGACGATTGAATGCGCCCCTATAGTCCCATATTTAGTAATTCCTGAATTCTTTCTTCTGTATCGAGGATCATCAAAATAAGCAAGAATACTATTTTTACGGAAAATACCCTTTATGGGTATTTCAATCGAGATACCTGAATGGGGCATTAGTTCTTTCTCTTGTTCTTGAATGGATTGGAACGGAATGAGAAATTGATTTCTTCGCCTTTTTGCCAATAAATCAGAATTCTTGTGGAGAATTGCAGGATGTATGAGATTACAATGACCAATACCTATGATTCGATT